ATATTTATAGAGATAGGGGACATAACTCACATGGATATAGTAAGTCTCGCTTGGGCTGCTTTAATGGTAGTCTTTACATTTTCCCTTTCACTCGTAGTGTGGGGAAGAAGTGGACTTTAGAAGTACTACTAATTGAGTTGAGGAATCAAACTGTATCAATTGTTTTATAGATCGTTCTGCAACGCGTTTTGAACTATTTAAAATCAAAATATCTGAATTTCCAATTCCATTGGAGTCCAATGGAGTAATGTATGATAGGAATCATACTCTTTCAATCAAAGAACTATTTAAATGATTCCCATGTTTGTATTTCGAAAGGAAAGGGATCCAGATGATTGGAAATTTTTTCCAATCTAATTCTTCTGAAATTTTCTATTTCAATTAAGGGGCTCTTACTATCCTTATAGATTAGATGGATACTGAGGAAGACCAGACCTTTTTTTGATCCCTCTTGACTCTCCAAAGAAGAAGTCGTTTTGTTAAGTGTATACGCACTTTCTATGAGAAACATAGTGGTTGTCTAACGAGAGACTATGCAATAATAAGATCTTGCCTCAGGCGAGTCACATATTGCGCATTTACCGATGGGTTTCTAATTTTAGAAAGGAGATTTTTTCTTTATCGACTTATTTCATATCATGGTTCGGGCGTTAAAAATCGGTGAGGTTTACTCTTCCTTTTCGAAATCCGAAGAAGTGCCCGTGGTCCTCCTGTCAATAGTGAAATCAATTATTTCTTCGGAATACTAAAAAAAACATTACTACGCGATTTTAGTAATCTATATGCCCATATCGTTTTTCAATCATTGATTCTTTCCATAAATACCGATATTCAGATTGGAAATCATAAAAAATCTAGTAATTCGAATCATAATTAGAATCATAAGATAAGAGTTAAGGCGATTATTTCAGATTGATCGGAACAATTAGATGTAGCAAATAAATAGAATTGGGTGCTATGTCAATTCCATACAATATAGGGAATTTATATACACATATATGAAGAGAATATTGTAGATTGATCTATATAAAATGAAGCCTCTATCTTTATTCTAGAGTAGAACTTTATAGACTAAGAGATAGGTAGTATGGTAAGAAAGAAATAGATGAATCTTTCTTTCTTACCATACTATCGAATTCATAAAATACTGCCGATTATAGTCCGCTCATTTCATTTAAGACGCGAAATTGGAATCCTTTTCATTTTACTTCGTCCATTTTTGATAAGAACTCAGAAGGAAAGTTTCATTCAAATGAATTTGAAAAGTGAATTGAATTAATCATTTTGACTGACTGTTTTTACGTAAATGATAAGTAGAAAAGCGGTAGGAACTAGAATGAATAGTGCAGTCGCAATAAATGCAAGAATATTTACTTCCATAATCTCATCGGTTTTTTTACTTCGCAATAACTCGGGATTTAATCCCATAGAGATGATAAATCTTTCGCCTGTAAATTCAATGAATGAATTACCTCTCGACGATCTTGAATCGGATCAATATCATGAATAACAATATCTGAGCTATCAAATCAATTCGTCGTCGAGACTTGAATAGTATAACATAGGAAGTTCTTTTATCCATACCGAATCCAAACTTGGATTCCTGACCCAATCCATCTAAAATTCCTTTATTTATCATTTGTTTCCCTTCTTTTTTCTATAACCTACCTTACGTCTTCCTTGTACAATCATCTGATGAAGTATCATCAGATTGCCCTTCCACTTCGATTAGTCACATAGTTACAAACCCAAACAAACAAGAAAAGCGAAATGGAAAAAAAAGAGTTAAGTTCTAAACTCCTTGTGATTTTTTGGAAGACGAAGAAGTTTGATAAAGATGAGGCCGGTATAAAAGATCTAATATCACTATTTTAGGGTTTGTTATTTCTTCGATGGGACCTTAAAAAAAAATGGAAAAATAGGAAAGAAAAAAAGCCCTTTTGTTTTGGAAATTGAATTCTGCCCCCTGACATCCTTTCATAGAAAGGGAGAAATTCATTGATGTATTTATTGGATCCGTCGGGACTGACGGGGCTCGAACCCGCAGCTTCCGCCTTGACAGGGCGGTGCTCTGACCAATTGAACTACAATCCCAGGGAAATAAGGGATCTAGCAGAAAATTTGATTCTTTTTTTATCTTCGTATTTCGTATGGGGTATTTCGGAAGGACAAGGGGGTTATACCATCTCATGGTAGATTGGCGAATTATTGGGCCGAGCTGGATTTGAACCAGCGTAGGCATATTGCCAACGAATTTACAGTCCGTCCCCATTAACCGCTCGGGCATCGACCCAGGAAGAATCTACTTTAGGCTTATTGGTAATCCATGATCAACTTCCTTTCGTAGTACCCTACCCCCAGGGGAATTCGAATCCCCGCTGCCTCCTTGAAAGAGAGATGTCCTAAACCACTAGACGATGGGGGCCGACTTGCCCAACCGCCCTCATACTATGATCATAGTATGAACAGTTTTTTGAAATTGTCAATATAATAGAATGGT